TCTTACCTTGAGTTGCTCGATGGCCAAGGCACGTTACAGCTGTCAATGACTCGTGACAAAGGAAGGTTCGAGAGAGAGCCATCGAATATCCGGCACTGGACTAAACTCTTTTTTTTCTTGACTTTAACTGTCTTTTAGGGTCCCTCCTTTTTCATCCGTTCGTAAGACCTAGCTCCCATTCTTTATCACCAGGCCAGCTTTCCTCCGGGCGGTCTATTAGCTTACTGGTCGCTCTGGAGTAGCTCGCCGCCTCTTTTGTTTCCGTCCTATTGCTCGCCTTTTTCACTTCTGCCTTACCCTGTGCTTAGCTACCCTTATTCTCCGGAAGAAAAACCTGCTATCTTGAGTATTGAAACTTGCCTTAAAGGGTTCATCCTTCGCCTCTCTGAAATTTAGCCTTAACTACTGGGCGTGGCCTTTGTTACTGACCTTCGAATATACTCCTTGTTAGCAAGTCTTACGGTATATTAATATAGCATTCTGCGTTAGCCTTATGGACACCGGAAGCTTCAGCCTCCGTTCCTGAAATGAGAGCCAAGCTAAGAACAAGGAAGAAAAGATATACATTCATACGGGCGCCGGGACCTAACCTCGTCGACTCTGGTCCCCTAACCTCCTCCCTTGGCTTGGCAGCTATTCGGTGGGCTGTCCTACATACCCGGAGCCGAGAGTACGTTGCTTTCCTTTCTTTTTGGCTTACGGCTTACTTGCATCCAAGCGTACTAAAACGGAGTTTCTTTCTATTTTTGGCCTTATTTACCCTAAAACTTGCCCCTTAGGCGCTATGGTGAATAAGGGGACCCGCTTTTCCTTTCCCAGTCCAGTCCCCTCCCTACGGCCTGCTGCGGACAATGGTAAGGCATCTTGTTCATAATCGCCTTGTAGATAAGATGGCTTCCGTGAGGGGTAGTTTGTGTTAGGGAAAGCGAGACCGGGGCTGACTCTATACCTGCGCGAAGGTCTATCTCCCTCCCTTACCTGTGCTTATTATCGTACCTTTGTTTTCCCCTACTAGGGCACACAATCCCTGGTCAACGGCGGGGTTTGACTCTGGTCACATTGACGATGATGACAGGCTGTCATTCATGCACCTTTATAAGGCTAAGGCTATAATAGTTGGAGTTGTTGAGAACCCGTAGTCAACATTGAATAGTCCAACTGCTAGCCACAGCTTTTTTCAAACTTGAGGCCTAGGGAAGAGAGGGATGAGTCTTCTCATCGAGTCTCCCAACAATGGACTCACTATCTCAATCAAGCTCTTTTATTGCATTCGAAGTATGCCTAGTCCTCTTATCTGTTAACAGGCTGGCGTTATTTTCATCGATCAGTCGGCGCCGGCATCTCAATGGCTGGGGACTACCTTACTCGTAATAGCCACTATGGCCTGCTTTCCTACTGCCAGCGTTATCCTGTCTTTTTGAGTTTCAGTTATTCTCTGGATGTGCTCGTCCGCCTTCTCGAGTCTCTAGACTTGCTTCCTAAAGCCCCACCCTTTAAGGGGCTGCCTGCCTGTGATCAACTTCTTGACTTTTGTTTGAGCCTTTTCTTTGCTGTTAGTTGTAGCATGCTGTCTTAGTCGGCTAGCTTTACTTTATCTTATCATATTCTGGTGGTGTAGCGTTTTTTTTTTCTCCAGACCACCACCGACAGCCTTAGCTTGTGTGACTTCCGCTCTAGAAATGAGAGTCAAGCTGTGAACAACGAAGAAAAAAAAGAAAGATTGGGCCCTTCTCAAAGGGGTCTAACTTCTCCCCTGTCGTCCAATTCCTTCCTTTGGCTGGAAGCCTTTACTGGGGTCGACCCACCTACATAGAACCGGATTGCCGATAGAACTTCGTAGATCTTGCTTACCGGTCGGTCATACAAATTTTGTTAATATAGAGAAGTTGTTACCTTTGAATTTGACAAGGGTTCGGCCACAGCTGCTCTAGCCGTGTTGCATAAGAAGGAAATACTGAACAACTTACTTACGGAGGGACAACTCAAAGTTTCCGGGCGGTATACCCGTCTCCTACTATTCAACATTTTGGCTTAGGCTTTCTCTGGCTTTTCTACTCGTCTGGCATTCTGTTCTCCTTTGTCTTATTTTTGGATGACTATTTTCTTTGTTCTTATTCCTTGAGTTGACTTAGTAGGTTGAAAATCTACTTTGTTATTAGCTTAGGTTGGGTTGAATTTCCAGTCTTCGGGCCTCAACACCGGAGTTCATCCCGAGGCCGAGGTACGTAGTGACGTCTCTTGCTGGGCCTTTGATAAGGAATGGTCGGTTTGTTAGTCTTAATCCAGCGACTGGCCTTGCTCCGAGCGATATCCGAAGTATGGTTCGCTTAGCCAATTTAGCGGGATCTTATTCGACAACTTCACCCATAGCTTGAAGTTGATTTCGCTTTCTCCTTTTGGCTTTTGGACGGTCACTATCTTGTTCCCCCCGGCTTCCAAGTCAAGGTCCACAACCGACAGCTTTCGTTGGCCTGCAGGGAGTCGTTTCTTAACTTCAATCCGCTTAGATCCCGGGCGAGCCCTAACAGAGAGGCTTTCTCATTCAGCTACATTAGCTAGAAAGTATGGTTGGCATTAGCATTTTCTTTCGGAGGGAAGTTTAGGGTATTGGGACATAGAGGGAATAGAACCTTCTCGTCGACTCATAGCTCCCAGACCCCCTCCCATTCGTTCCCTTAAACGGCAAACGGTAAAGGTGACGTGCAGACTTTAGAATATATCCGAATAGAATAACGAGGCGGGCTTAGCTGTTCTAACGGGGCATTGAAATAATGGGAGAAAGAAACTAACCTATAGAATGACAACTATTTTAATGGTCACATAGGATCCCACCCCTCCATCCATCCTTTTGAAGACGTAGCCTTCTTATTTATCCTCTGGCTTGGCTCTCCCTCATTCGGCCGGCCTACTTTCTGATCCTCCAGCTGCCGGCTCGCTTTCGCAGCAGTCCAAAAGCCTGCGCTCATACTTCCCCGGTCTTCAGTTACCGATCTTCCTGGAATGGCTTTTCCTGCTTTCTCGAGTCTGGATACCCGCATTATAGGTTCTCTTCGCCGCCCTTCTGAGATAGAGCCTTCGACCCTCTCTTTTTGGCTGGACCTTGGTGGTTGAATGTTATAGTTAGCATGCTAGCCGGGTTGACCCTCTACCTGCTCGAAGGCTTATATCCCTTTTCTCTGTATGCTTAACTACGACCCTTTGTTCTACCCAGTGGGGTACATACACAACCCTCGGGCTCAACGGTTAGGTTCGACTCTGGTCTCATCGGACACCCAATGAAAGGCTGACATTCAATTACGAAGCGGGCATATATATGAGATGAAGCGCACCCGAAGACAAGGCTGGATAGACTCTCGTTAAGTCATAGTTGGGCAAACCCCGGAACATAGTATGGAGAGATTAAGACGACTCTCTTACAGAAACTTTATCGAGGCTTTATGCAACAACCCTTTAACTATACCTACCTTTAATAAAGAGTATGGCATTGCATCCGTGCATTCATTCTCTTTTTTTAGCTTTCCCCCACCCTTACAACATGGGGCTTGCGTTCGTTACTTCAGTCTGTCTTTCAGTATACTGGCCGTCTTCTTCTTAATGGCTGCCTGCCATCTTCCTTGTCGCCGTCCTTTGGCTTGGCTTATACACCTTCAACGCCATCCTGTCTTTCGCTTCGCCCCTTGTTCTCTGGATGCTTTCGCCGACGCTATCGGGGTCTTAGCTACTCGCTTTCGAACGATCTTCCGCCGCCTTCTGAGTTCTGGCCATAGACTTTGTCTTTCGGGCTGGGTTGTTGTTGCTGCCCTTGTAGGTAGTCCTTGTTGGATAGTCTTAGCTTATCTCAATTGAGAGTCCTGTATCTTATCTAGACCGCTGGCAGCCTTAGCTAGAGCCACTATAACATTGGGGTCAAATGCGTCCTGCCTTGAACGAAGATGAACAGAGACTCCTTGGGACGTCAAGTTCGGATCTTGGCCTATCCTATCTGCCAACAACCTCCTTGCGCGGTTGGAAACCACTCGTTGTGCGGCTCTAGGCATCCTGAGCTCTACAACTACCAGTGTGGCCTTTTCAGGTTCTGGATACTCGCATTCTGTTGAGCGAGATTGTGATTGTCTTCTCTCATCTAACTCCTTAGAGTCGAATGGTCTCGAAATAGGCTTCAAGAAGAAGCGAAATTAGGTAGGTATATATAGATATATCTTACTGGTAAGCTCCGTCATTGGCTTTCACTGGTCCTTTGTTATATGCCAACTGATGTCGCATTGCCAACAACCCTTGTTTTGCCCCTTTTTCGTAAGGCTTATGACCTTTGTGACTTTCATCGGTACATATAGTCTATGGGGCTATGCATTCTGTAGGGTATTGGCGTTGTGCGACACTAGTCCTGTCGTCCGCCTAATTAGTGGGGAGACATTGATGTACGCGGTCAGCTTAGAACAGCTAGGGGTAAAAGATCACCAGAGATACCTTCCAAAGTGACCAACCGGGAAGTCGCTGCCGTTTCTAGCTTTGCGGCTAACGAATGTGGGAATGAGTTCGCTCCTATGGGAGAGAGTCCCATCCATCAGGTCTCCAAGCAATGATCACTCCACTTTATCAACTCTACTCGGATTCGATCATGACTTCCCGATCATTTGGAACAGAGCTTTTTTTCTTCCTTTCGTGTTATCTGACTAGCTGTCCCTCACTTTGGCGCTTGGTCTATTGGTTGACCTTTTCAGCCGCTGACTTGCCTTTGCTGCCCTCCTTCCTATAGCTTACGCTCATACGTTATTCCGTGTTATACTGCGCTTAGTTACCATGAGTCCTCGGAAATTATCGCTTTCTCGGGGCTCTTGCTACTTGCCTTCTAGTGTACCTCCGAAGCCATACTGGGTCTAGCTGACCGACCTTCTATCTAAAGCGTGTCTGTCGTCGTGGCCTTCGGATGATCTCTTTGCTGGCTAGTCTGATCTCATGTCTACCCAGTGCCTAACCCTATTCTCCAGGTCACCGACATTGCATGTGGAATCTCCGCTCCAAAAAGGGGAGTCTCGTCTTAAACTAAGAAGTGTTGACACTCAGGTGGACCTTTAAGATCATGGATCGAGTTTTTTTTTTTTTTGACTTCTGACTTCTAACTTCCTAACCCGGTTGGAAGCCAGTCGGCGGTCGGCTCTATGTATCGTGAGCAGATGGAACTTTGATGGTTTCGCTTTAAAGATGGGGTATTTAGTTATGAGAAGGTTTAAGCCGAACAAACCTCGTGGGGCATAGGAAGTTGAGAATGAGATTGCGTTTACACAGGGACTGTGATCGAATCCTCATACAATAGTCGTTTAACTTACTAACCTTAATCAAGCGGCATAGCATCCGAGCATTCATTAGATTACCTATCTTTTATGCCACCTGGACCGCCTTCCTCAGTTGTTGGTACACTAACCGTTCTCCCAGCAGTTAGCTTGCCATACTTACCGTTGCCGCCCTATGATTATGCCGGCGATTATACTTTCCGGGATAACAGGCGGTTAGTTACCTATATGCGTTGGAAGTCTTCGTCTGCTTTATCGAGCTCTGAAACCTGCCTTCGTGTATTCCTTCGCCGCCCCTCTGAGAAAGATTCTTTCGGCTTTCTCTCTTTGGCCTGGTATTTCTTGTTGGCCTGTGAAGGGAGTCCCGGTTGGCTAGTCTGACTATTCATTGCTGTCCGTTGGCCCGCTTATGTACTTTAAGCGAAATCTCGTATTTAGTCAACGTCACTCCGTCGTTGTTGTTCCCGTCCGCTTTCTTGAGTCTGGTCTTAAAAGCCTTGTGTTCATTCTCAGCCCTTCAGTCAGGAATTAGCGTTCGACCCTCTCTCCTGCGCCTCTTATAGGTATTCTTTCTTCTGTCTGAAGGTAAGGGGCAACTGGTAAGGCTTGCATGCATAGTGGCTTCGGTAAGTATTCTTGTAGGTGCTAAATCAAGAGAAGCTTATTCTCCAACAATTGCTTCAGCAGGATTTTAGGCATTGGCCAATACGTACAGGAAATCTTTTATTCAATCTAGCTCTCCTGCCCGGTAGCTGTCTCAATCGGTAGAGCTGTCCGTTCTTTCTTTCAATCGGTCTCTTGGCATCCGTCCTTTCCTGTAGTTGATCTGTAGTAATTTCGATCTATGTATTACCTATTTTCCTTAAGCATCAGGTCTCTTTAAGCTATCAAATATAGGTAGGTACTACTCTAGGTCAATGAACTCTCGATAAATGCCTGTATTTGAAGCTCTTTCAACTTTCATGATACATTAAAGTAAGGAAATCAGTCGAATATGCAGGAAGGTAAGGCTTGGCTATAGTAGCATCGGTCGAGCTCTTTCTTCTCTCATTTCCGTATCAGTGCAGTTCAAGGTTGGCTAGCTCAGTCAGTTTAGCCCTTCCTTTAGAAAGCCCTTCTCAGAGAGATTTACAGAACAGAATTTAGGCACACCGTTTAACACAGTTACAGACGGAACAGATACAGGAATGGTTGGCTTAACAGAGGAAGGCTCTACTGCGCCTACTTCTTTGCTTAACCTTACTCATGCTACCATTCCTTCCTTCAAACAAGCAAAGGAAAGCACCTTAAAAACTAGTGCAGATCCGACTGATGTGATAGTTCCAGTTCCTGCACTCCAGAAGCAAGCAACGGACAGTTTACACAGATGCGACAGGAGAGACAACAGGACTGGTTGGCCCCTTTCCGACAGATAGAGATAACACAGATTTACTGGATACGGGAGACTTTCCAGTTTCCGGATGACCTATTCCAGATTCGCTACTAAAAGAAGGCCTATATGCGCCTATTTATTACCAGATTCCAATCTTGAACTCCCGTTTGCAAAAGTTCATAGGAAAGAAGTACTTCTACTTTTATAAAGTGGAATGAAAGTCGATAACAAACTTGCAAAAAGAAATCCCAAAAGAAAGCCTTATTTCGCGATCGCGAGTTTTGACAGGTTTTTCTTACTCCATCAGATCTTTATGGCTTTTTACTCAACTAAAAAAGACAAATGGACATAGATCGAGATGAGCTCATTCACTCCTCACTCCAGAACTCGAGGAAGAAGGGGACGGGAAAGAAGACAGGGCGGGAGACCGGACAGGGCAACTCTTTTAAAGTCAGGTTTTCATTGACCAGCGATGATAGCCGGATGGAGCTTGATTATCGAGAGTTATGAAAGGCCTACCGGACCTATTCGCTAGCTTTTACAGAGCTTATTGCTAAAGAAAGAAAGCGAATTAACGAAAGAAAGTTCCTCCAGCTAAAGAGAAATGAAAAATTCCCGATTCAAGAAGAGAGATGAGCGATTCCAGATGCGACTAGTTAAAGGAAGAACGGGAATACACGTCCTGGTCTTCCTTATTAACTCAATAAAGGAAAGTCTTCATATGTCCTATACGTCATTCCGGAAATGAAAAGATGCACGACCAGACCAGCTCTTTGCTTGACTAAAGAGTAGTTACAGGTTATACGATTCATTAGTTCTCGCCAAAGACCCCGCTGCCTGCCACTTTCAGACAGTTCTAAGGGAAGATAAAGAGCCATTGGTATGGGGAGAATTTAGCCTAGAGCAAATCAAGCATATTGGCTTAGCGCAAAAGCAAAAGGCAAACAATCACCGGATCAAAAAGCTTGCATAGCTAGTTGATCAGCCAACTGGATGATCTATTTCATAGGGAAGTTCATCTTTGCAGGAATTAACGCAGCCCAACCACGTTTAAAGTAAGGGATTCAATCTCTAGACTCTCCAAGTGTGGTTCGTCCCCGAACTCCAGCCCTTCCAGCGCTTCTGGATGTCGTAGTCTTTTGAATTCTACCTCCTTCTCTAAAAGATAAGACTTCCCCTTATTCAGCGAAGGCAGCGTCCAATAAGGTATCCGACTTAGCAATCAGTGGATGGTGGGTCCCATTCCCTATGGTCAGCCCGCCCTTTCCTTTCGCTCTATCTTTGTAGGTTGGTTTCCGTTTATATAATGGATATGGCGCGAGTCCCAAAGGGGCTGCAAGAGGCTGAACTCCCAAGTCTGGATTTCTTCTTTGTGGATTGCTTAAAGAGCTTTTTTAAGCGAAAAAGACGGGCTTTCATAGCTCGATCTAATCCATTCTTAGCTGGCCTAGCTTGTTATAAACCGACCAGTAGCTACATGCCTCAGTCTTCCTTTCAAGAACCAAGCCTTGTCACATCTAGCTACTCGGATACGAAGGAAAGAGCGGATAAAACAGCGGATGGTAGAGCATCGGGTGTAAAAGAGCTCCTATCTATCGGTTCCATCCTTAGGAACTACCAACTAGCTAATAGGAAAGAAGAGAGCAAGGACAGAACAGAACTAATTAGATCTAGCCATGGTAGCTAGTCGAATGTAGGGGATAATATAACTGCTTCCCTTTAGGACTCGGCATTCACTTCCTGACTCTATCTATTCTAATTGAGTAAGGGAGGCCTCTTGTGACAGACAGCTTTAGCAGCTCTTTCCTTCTGATCTAGGCCCACCCTGATCTACGCTCATCCATTCTTTCCTTCTTCCTAGGAGAGATCAACAGCAGCAACCTATCTTCATCAACCTTTTCCTTCTCTTTGATAGTTCCTGAAGGGCTCTCTTACGCATTTAAACTAGACTTTAGATATCCTCATTAGGGTAGGTAGTTACTACGTCCTGTAAGAAGTTTAGAGAGGCTGCTTTCTTTTCCTCCTATGGATGAGCGTAGATCAGGTGAGTCTAACTCCTCTTCCTTCTATAAGGGGTAGGCCTTGCAAAAGGCATAAATTGAGTCATTTTCTAGCCGGGTATCCCGATCGAGTATATGTCCAAGAAGGGGTCTCCTCCCGAGGGAAATATAAAGAGTTGTACGAGCATTATATCTGAGTCCATAACTGATTGTTTACCAGAAGAGGTCGTTCCCCTCTGATCCCAGCTGAGCTCCCCAAGTCCTCCCTCTCCTGCCGCCAGTCAGGAATAGAGTGAGGCGAATCCTGTATGTGTGCTAAGTGCTTCCCTTTCTATTAGCTAGGTATCTGGCTATGGAGGTCTTTCCCTACCCACCGATCTGAGTACCGAAACGATTGTGTAAGAGACTCGGTGCTTCTTTCTCTATGCTATCTTTTATAGGCATTCATTGGTGCATTTCCTTTGTAGGACTGTTCCCCTGGTATCAACCGCTCTTTTTCTACAACCTCTTTTGGAAGATAATATGTTGTTTAATCTAATAGGTTGCCCTAATAGAGTATGGCCCCAAGCTGAGCTAAAAGAATGATTAAACCTTCGTCCAGTTAGCTTTATCTAGTTAAGGGTGAGTCTTCTTATATTATCTAGGTATCCCGGTAGTTCGCTAGCAATCTGAGTAAAGTAAATAAGGGTCCCGTTAACCTCGAAACGAAAGTAGGTAGAAGGAACCCCGCTAACTCTGAGAAGGTATGCTGCCCCGGTAAACCCGAGTTAGTCCGGTAAGCCCTATGTTGTAAGGGATGAGAAAGGTGGACTTGTCCTGCCATTAATGAAATTCAGAAGAAAACCCGAGGTAACTATCACTAGAATTCCGAACCACCTATCCTAGTAAATAACATCTTTTTTGTTTTATCGAATCACTTGCTAACTGCTAACAGAGTAGGTTGGTATTGTTCCTAAATAGAGGACTGGTCCCAGTGCCTCTTTCCTCTGAGCTGGAATAGGGGTAAAAGAAAGAAATGGGCTCCTCCTGCGGCCAAGCATAAATAGAGGCATTCCTCGGGTGATTTCCTGCTTCTTCCTGTGGATTCCCTACCCAAAGGGAAAGGGTACGGGACATAGGGACTAAAGCCAAGGCCTTTTTTTCCTTCTATCGTGCCTATCTATGCGGCTCCCGACTCTAGTTCTATCATTTGAAGGTTCTTCTCGATCTGGCTAGACGCCCTTCCTTATGGAGGTTCTGTGTAGGATTTCAATCTGAGATTCAGACTGTGAAAACAAATCAGACTCTAGGTATAGCGTTGCGTCTGCATCGCCCATCCTCTTTCAATCTTGTACTCT